TTGGGGAGGTCTACATCCATTATGTGGCATAGGTGTTACATCACGTACGAAACTTAATAGTATACCACTTCTACGAATAGCCCGTAATGCTGCGTCTCTTCCGAGACCGGGACCTTTTATCATAACTTCTGCTCGTTGCATACCCTGATCTACCACAGTACGAATAGCATCTAAAGCGGCTGCTTGCGCAGCATAGGGTGTTCCCCTTCTTGTGCCTTTGAATCCAGAAGTACCGGCGGAGGCCCAAGAAACCACTCGACCTCGTACATCTGTAACAGTTACAATGGTATTGTTGAAACTGGCTTGAACATGAATAATTCCTTTTGGTATTCTACGTCCAGTCTTACGTAAACCAATACGCCCATTCCTACGCGAACCAATTCTTTGTATAGGTTTTGCCATATTTTATCATCTCATAAATATGAATCAGAAATATATAGAAAGATACGGAGATATCCATTTCATGTTAAAACAAATCTTTTATTTTTACATAACCCTTCTTTGAGAAACTTTAGAAAGATTATCCTTGTCTCTGTTTATGTCTCGGATTGGAACAAATCACTATAATTCGTCCGCGCCTACGGATCAGTCGACATTTTTCACAAATTTTACGAACAGAAGCCCTTATTTTCATATTTCTCACTCCTTACTTTAATTTTGAATCTGGAAGAAACTAAGTCTCTTGTTTTTTTTTGCTTCAAATTGTACCTTTGATGAAAGGGATTTTTTCAAAAAGAATCTATCTAATCGTTCGAATCTTTGTTCCGAAGTCTATAAATTATACGTCCCCTGGTTGAATAATATTGCCTTATTTCAATTTTGATTCTACCCCCCGGCAGTGTTCGTATCAAACTGCGTCGGATCCTCCCCGAAATATAACCTAGAATTAGATCTTCATTATATAAACGGATTCGGAGAGTATACCATTGGAAAATGATTCAGTAATTAAACCTTCATGAATCATTTTTTTTTTCATTCCAGGCAACCTCCTTGAAGTATCAACTAATGGAGGAAGAGTTATATAACTCACCTTTCCTCTCTATTTCACAAATAGGAAGTTAGAGATAAAATTAGGATACCGGAGGAAGATTACCATATATAACACAAAATTTCTCCTCCAATTTTTTCTAGTCTAGCTTCTCGATCTGTCATTATGCCTCGAGAAGTGGAAAGAATTACAATTCCCATTCCACCTAAAATCTTAGGAATTTTTTTATAGTTGGAATAAATTCGTAGACCGGGTCGACTGATACGTTTTAAAATAGTTCTATATATTCCTTTCCTAGTTCTTCTATGGCGCAAGGTTGAAACCAAGAAATTTTTATTACTTTCTTGATGTTTCCGAACATTTTCAATAAAACCCTCTCGTAGGAGTATTTTAACAATGTTTTCGGTGATATTTGTGGATGCTATTCGAACCGTTCCATTTTTACTCATGTCAGCATTTCTTATAGAAGTTATTATATCAGCAATAGCGTCTCTGCCCATGACGAATTATAATTATCGGTGCTTCCTAATTTTGATATAATCAACATGTTTTTTTATTTGAATACCTCAAAGTATTCATTATTAAATTATTCAAAGTATATGCGTGAGACACAATCTATTAATTGGGTTTATTTCAGATATCCTACTAGAACAATATCATAGTTTGATCTATGACTATGAGTCTTTATAATACCTCGGGAGCTAATGAAACTATTTTAGTAAAATTCAACTGTCTCAATTCCCGAGCAATCGCACCAAAAACTCTAGTTCCTTTTGGATTTCCTTCTTGATCAATGACAACCGCTGCATTGTCATCATATCGTATTATCATACCGTTGTCACGTTTGAGTTCTTTACATGTACGTACAATTACAGCTCTTATTACTTCTGATCTTTCTAGAGGCATATTGGGCACTGCTTCTTTAATTACAGCAACAATAATGTCACCAATATGAGCATATCTATGATTACCAGCTCCTATGATTCGAATACACATTAATTCTCGAGCTCCACTGTTATCTGCTACATTCAAAAGGGTCTGAGGTTGAATCATATCATTTTTATTTGAATCTATTATTTCAATGTAAAGAATGAGGAAAAAGAAGAAATAGTGTTTGTCTAAAAATAAAGAAACTCGTGGTTGTTTTTTCATCCCTTTTTTATATTTAGTTCTACATTCCTATCCTAAAATAACAAATTGAGTTTTTATAGGCATTTTGCACGCAGCTATTGAAATTGCTGCTCTGGCTACAGTTTCTGAGACTCCGCTCATTTCATAAAGTATTCGACCGGGTTTAACAACGGATACCCAATATTCGGGAGATCCCTTTCCCGACCCCATACGTGTTTCTGCGGGCCTTACTGTAATAGGTTTATCGGGAAAAACACGTACCCATATTTTTCCGCCACGACGTGCATATCGTGTCATTGCTCTTCGTCCTGCTTCTATTTGTCTAGCGGTAATCCAAGCGGGTTCAAGTGCCTGAAGAGCATATCTGCCGAAACAAATATGATTACCCCGGCAAGATATTCCTTTCATTCTTCCTCTATGTTGCTTACGAAATCTGGTTCTTTTGGGGTTATAGTTGATGGTTTTTTCCCACCTCTACTACAGAACCGGACATGAGAGTTTCTTCTCATCCAGCTCCTCACGAATGAAAGGATTCGATAATATTACAGATGCACATGTATTTAATAACTAATACATTAAACTAAGTAATGGGATTTATTGATATTATATTTCATTTATTAGATAAGACTATTAGATAAGCAGCTGTATATACGGTTAGATTTTTCTATTTATAGATATAGATAATGTTTCTTTTCCGGATCCTTATTTATTTGACTTTTCTTTTATTTTAGTAAATTATTGAATCAAGACAATATTGGAATCCAATAAATAAGAAATAGGGGTTTCGCGGGCGAATATTGACTCTTTCCCTTTCCTGCTTTATTCGTAGGATCAATCCACGACTTCTCAGAGTAAAAAAATTTGTTCTTGGTTCATTCCGCCATCCTGCCTGCTCAATCATTTTGATTCTTTTAAATAGAATCCTATATAGTATCGTCACAGGTTTCGTCGTTCCTATAGCTTCTCCATTAATGATTAGGCCTAAACTCTGCAATGGAGCTCTTAACAAAATCTGTTCCCGAGTTAATCTTCTCAGTTTCTATTAACCGGAAGCTCTTTATTATTTATATATCATTTATTATTTATATATCAATTGATACAATATTAAACAATATTAAAACAATATGAAATTAATGCTTTATTACACCGCCTTTTATTTATATGAGGTAATTTATAGACCATACATATTGGAATCATATATCATTGATATTTTTGTTCTCTCTTTCTATCACCTTTCCATTTATCCGCATCCCTTTCCTTTTTTTTTCAAATCCACAATCGGATTTGTTTGTTATAGAACAATTTCAGTTGTTACAACTATATGATTGATCCAGTCATATAGTGACTGTTTTGGGGATCTCGACAATATGAAGCAATAAGTTAGTTATTAGTTTTTAATTTATTTTTATATAGTAGTTGTAGTTATTGAGTTAATACTAGGGGTCAGTCTTTATTTTGTTTATTTTGATCCTACTAAAAACTCTAAAGAAAAAACTAACGAGTCACACACTAAGCATAGCAATTATATAAAAAAAGTTAATTTCTTTTTTTATTCAACCTTATAGAATTAGAATTGTTTATTTTTGTTTGATTTAACAGAAAAATAGAAAAAGTTTCTAGTTTTTTATTCTACTAGTTTTTTGTTCTATATATCACTATATTACTGGATAGAATGACAAGATAAATAAAGGTCTATTATTCTTCATCCACAAATATCCAAATTTTGAGGCCTAGTACTCCATGGATAGTTCGAATTGTATAGGAACAATGATCAATTTTAGCGCGAATTGTTTGTAGAGGAACTCTACCTTCTCTGATCCATTCGACACGTGCAATTTCTTTTCCGTCAATACGTCCTGCAATTTGTATTTGAATTCCTTTTGTATCTGTTTGTTCAGTTAATTCAATAGCTCTTTTCATTGCCTTTCGAAACGAAACTCTATTTCTTAATTGAGAAGCCATATATTCTGCAAGAATATTGGGGTCTCCATAAGGTTTTTCTATTCGTGTGATAGCAATGTTGATTCTTCGGTTCACAGAACGAAATTCTTTTTGTACATTCATCTGTAATTCTCCGATTCCTCGTGTTTGGCCCTCTATTAATAAATTTGGGAATCCAATATGGATTATGACCTGGATTAAATCAATTCTTTTTTGAATTTCTATACGCGCAATTCCAATTCCTTCGAAACCTGAGGATATTCTCTTATTTTTTTGTACATAGTTCTTGATACAATTCCGTATTTTCTCATCTTCTTGTAGACCTACAGAAAATTTTTTTGGTTGTGCGAACCAAAAGGAATGATGATTTTGGGTTGTACCAAGTCTGAAACCAAGTGGATTTATTTTTTGTCCCATATTTTTTATTATATTATCTTTCCATCTATTTTTTTCTAAATATGAATCTAAATCTTAAATTCATCGAAAGATAATTTTGATTTATCTTTTAATACAATTGTTATATGACAAGTGGGTCTTTTTATCGGATAACTACGTCCTCGAGCTCTAGGTCTTAATTTTTTCACAAAAGGACCTCCATTGACTTCGGCTTTACTAATGAATAAATCGGTTTCGTTCAAACCCATATTATGATTAGCGTTTGCTGCTGCGGAATAAACCAATTTTAAAATGGGATAAGATGCTCGATAAGGCATAAGTTCCAATATCATAATCGTTTCCTCATAAGAACGCCCGCGAATCTGATCAATTACTCTTTGCGCTTTGAAAACAGACATACATATATGTTGAGCTAAAACTTTTATAGCTCCACTCGAATTTGAGTTATTTTTCTTTATCATAAGGTTATCCCCCGCCAATGAATGATAAGTATCTATTTTTTTTTCAAAATTAACGACGAGATTTATTATCGTTTCTCGCATGTCTCGCGAAAGTCAGAGTAGGCGCGAATTCTCCCAATTTGTGACCTACCATACGATCTGTTATATAAATAGGTAAATGTTCTTTTCCATTATGAATAGCGATTGTATGGCCAATCATTTTGGGTATAATGGTAGATGCCCGAGACCAAGTTACTATTATTTCTTTCTCCTCCCTCATGTTGAGTTTTTCAATTTTTCTTGATAAATGATTAGCTACAAAAGGGTTTTTTTTTCGTGAACGTGCCACAGCTGATTACTCCTTTTTTTACATTTTAAAGATTGGCATTCTATGTCCAATAGAATATCTCGATCTAAGTATGAAGGTAAGAATAAATACAATAATGATGAATGGAAAAAAGAGAAAATCCTTTAGCTAGATAAGGGGCGGATGTAGCCAAGTGGATCAAGGCAGTGGATTGTGAATCCACCACGCGCGGGTTCAATTCCCGTCGTTCGCCCATCACATTATTTCAAATTCAAAAAATTTTCAATATTCCTATTTACGGCGACGAAGAATAAAACTATCACTATATTTTTTCCTTTTTCGACTTCTTCTTCCAAGCGCAGGATAACCCCAAGGAGTTGTGGGTTTTTTTCTACCAATTGGGGCTTTCCCTTCCCCACCTCCATGGGGATGGTCTACAGGGTTCATAACTACTCCTCTTACTACAGGACGCTTACCTATCCAACACTTCGATCCGGCTCTACCCAAACTTTGTTGATTCACCCCAACATTACCCACTTGTCCGACTGTTGCTAAGCAGTTTTTGGATATCAAACGGACCTCCCCGGATGGTAATCTTAATGTGGCTGATTTACCCTCTTTTGCGATCAGCTTCGCTACAGCGCCCGCCGCTCTAGCTAATTGTCCACCCTTTCCAAGCGTGATTTCTATGTTATGTATGGCCGTGCCTAAGGGCATATCGGTTGAAGTAGATTCTTCTTTTAAAAACCCCTTCCCAAACTGTACAAGCTTCTTCCAAAGCATACGGCTTTCTAGATGTATATGATGATATCTAGACAGATGGATCTTTATCTTATATGAATCGTATGATAAAGTACCACATGAGTGGATATATAGGAATCCAAATCTGCCGAATCACTCATGTATGATCTTCTACATCCTAGGTCTCCCCGTTCCATCATCTGGCTTATGTTCTTCATGTAGCATTCAGACCGAATGACTCTATGAAATTACGTCGATACTTCCACATATTACGGGTAACGTAGGAGACATCTCTATTTTTCCCGGGGGGATCTTTATAATTACCACTGCTTAGCTTTCAATTCGCCTCTGACCATCAAATTAAATGTGAATAACCCGTCCTCCTCTCTTTGAAACAAGGGGCGCTTCCGGTTCTGTGCGTGCTTCAAACAATTTTGTCTTCTCCATATTACCATATCTCTAGAGTCAATAATTTTCTATGAGGAACTACTGAACTCAATCACTTGCTGCCGTTACTCAACAGTTTTCTGTTGAGGTCTATCCCATAGAGGTACTCAAATTGGATCAGTGATTGATTTCTAGGTTTCATCGTAAACCTAATTGGTTACTTCCAATTACGTAAATCAATAGTTCAAACCGCACTCAAAGGTAGGGCATTTCCCATTGATATAGGGACTTCTGTACCAGAAACAATGGTATCTCCAATTATAGCCCCTCTGGGGTGTAAAATATATCTTTTCTCGCCATCCCCATAATGTATGAGACAAATGTATGCATTTCGATTAGGGTCGTATTCTATGGTTACGATTCTACCAGATATGTCTTTTTCATTCCGTCGAAAATCGATTTTACGGTATAGACGCTTATGACCTCCCCCTCTATGTCTTGCGGTAATGATTCCTCTGGCATTACGACCTTTACCACAATGATGCTGTCCACAGATCAAATTATTTCGTGGATTGGATTTCATTTGACTGTCTATGGCTCTATTACGTGTGCTCGGGGTAGAAGTTTTGTATAAATGTATCGCCGTGTTATTAAGTATTTTGCTTTAAGTTCTTTTCTCTATAAGAGGTGGAATAGAATAACCCGGTTGAAGCGTAATGATCATACGTCTGTAATGCATTGTATGTCCCATAATAAGAATTCTAGTTCTTACTGTTCATATGTTATGGTATGAATATACCACACCAATTCGTTATGGATGGATGATGAGATTCCATTGATACAGAGCCAATTCCAATAGACTTATGGAACGTTCCCATTGGCATGCATCCAGCAGGAATTGAACCTACGAATTTGCCAATTATGAGTTGGGCGCTTTAACCATTCAGCCATGGATGCTTAACAGGGCTCATTGTACATCGTGAATAACCAAATTCCAATTGAAATGAAATCTTTAGGAGGAATCAATGAAAATCTTTAGGAGGAATCAATGAAACGATATCAATTCCAATTCTGGATCTTCGAATTGAGAGAGATATTGAGAGAGATCAAGAATTCTCACTATTTCTTAGATTCATGGATCAAATTCGATTCAGTGGGATCTTTCACTCACATTTTTTTCCACCAAGAACGTTTTATGAAACTCTCTGACCCCCGAATTTGGAGTATCCTACTTTCACGTGATTCACAGGGTTCAACAAGAAATCAATATTTCACGATCAAAGGTGTAGTACTGCTTGTAGTAGTGGTCCTTATATCTCGTATTACCAATCGAAAGATGGTCGAAAGAAAAAATCTCTATTTGATGGGGCTTCTTCCTATACCTCTGAATTCCATTGGACCCAGAAATGAGACATTGGAAGAATCTTTTTGGTCTTCCAATATCAATAGGTTGATTGTTTCGCTCCTGTATCTTCCAAAAGAGAAAAAGATTTCTGAGAGTTGTTTCATGGATCCGCAAGAGAGTACTTGGGTTCTCCCAAAAAAGAAAAAGTGTATCATGCCTGAATCGAACCGGGGCTCGCAGTGGTGGAGGAACCGGATCGGAAAAAAGAGGGATTCTAGTTGTAAGATAGCTAATGAAACCGTAGCTGGAATTGAGATCTCATTCAAAGAGAAAGATAGCAAATATCTGGAGTTTCTTTTTTTATCCTATACGGATGATCCGATCCGCAAGGACCATGATTGGGAATTGTTGGATCGTCTTTCTCCGAGGAAGAAGCGAAACATAATCAACTTGAATTCGGGACAGCTATTCGAAATCTTAGGGAAAGACTTGATTTGTTATCTCATGTCTGCTTTTCGTGAAAAAAGACCAATTGAAGGGGAGGGTTTCTTCAAACAACAAGGAGCTGAGGCAACTATTCAATCAAATGATATTGAGCACGTTTCCCATCTCTTCTCGAGAAACAAGTGGGGTATTTCTTTGCAAAATTGTGCTCAATTTCATATGTGGCAATTCCGCCAAGATCTCTTCGTTAGTTGGGGGAAGAATCAGCACGAATCGGATTTTTTGAGGAACGTATCGAGAGAGAATTGGATTTGGTTAGACAATGTGTGGTTGGTAAACAAGGATCGGTTTTTTAGCAGGGTACGGAATGTATTGTCAAATATTCAATATGATTCCACAAGATCTATTTTCGTTCAAGTAACGGATTCTAGCCAATCGAAAGGATCCTCTGATCAATCCAGAGATCATTTCGATTCCATTAGAAATGAGGATTCAGAATATCACACATTGATCGATCAAACAGAGATTCAGCAACTAGAAGAAAGATCGATTCTTTGGGATCCTTACTTTCTTCAAACGGAACGAACAGAGATAGAATCAGATCGATTCCCGAAATGCCTTTTTGGATCTTCCTCAATGTCCCGGCTATTCACGAAACGTGAGAAGCAGATGAATAATCATCTGCTTCCGAAAGAAATCGAAGAATTTCTTCGGAATCCTACAAGATCAATTCGTTCTTTTTTCTCTGACAGATGGTCAGAACTTCATCTGGGTTCGAATCCTACTGAGAGGTCTACTAGAGATCAGAAATTTTGGAAGAAAAAACAAGATGTTTCTTTTGTCCCTTCCAGGCGATCGGAAAATAAAGAAATGGTTGATATATTCAAGATAATTACGTATTTACAAAATACCGTCTCAATTCATCCTATTTCATCAGATCCGGGATGTGATATGGTTCCGAAGGATGAACCAGATATGGACAGTTCCAATAAGATTTCATTCTTGAAAAAAAATCCATTTTTGGATTTATTTCATCTATTCCATAACCGGAACAAAGGGGGATACACGTTACACCACGATTTTGAATCAGAAGAGAGATTTCAAGAAATGGCAGATCTATTCACTCTATCAATAACCGAGTCGGATCTGGTGTATCATAGGGGATTTGCCTTTTCTATTGATTCCTACGGGTTGGATCAAAAAAAATTCTTGAATGAGGTATTCAATCGAAGGATCAGAAAAAAAGCGGTCCGGATCTACTGCGGGAATGATTTGGAAGATCCAAAACTAAAAACAGCGGTATTTGCTAGCAACAACATCATGGAGGCAGTCAATCAATATAGATTGATCCGAAATCTGATTCAAATCCAATATAGCATCTATGGGTACATAAGAAATGTATCGAATCGATTCTTTTTAATGAATCGATCCAATCGCAACTTCGAATATGGAATTCAAAGGGATCAAATAGGAAATGATACTCTGAATCATATAACTATAATGAAATATACGATCAACCAACATTTATTGAATTTGAAAAAGAGTCAGAAGAAATGGTTTGATCCTCTTATTTCTCGAACCGAGAGATCCATGAATCGGGATCCTGATGCATATAGATACAAATGGTCCAATGGGAGCAAGAATTTACAGGAACATTTGGAACATTTCGTTTCTGAACAGAAGAACCGTTTTCAAGTAGTGTTCGATCGATTACGTATGAATCAATATTCGATTGATTGGTCCGAGGCTATCGACAAACAAGATTTGTCTAAGTCACTTCGTTTCTTTTTGTCCAAGTCATTTCTCTTTTTGTCCAAGTCACTTCCCTTTTTGTCCAAATCACTTCCCTTTTTCTTTGTGAGTATCGGGAATACCCCCAT